TATATAATATAACTTAAATTTATAATACTATATATCAGTATGCATTTCTACTTTGCTGATGATGCCAATCGAGCCTTACCTGATTTAGGGGTTTGACAGGATTAATTAGGACTTGTACGGCATGGGGGGTAAGGGGGGTTTGGCGCGCGCGCGAGGGGGGAATCTTAGAGATATGAGGATTAATAGTATAAGATTATGTACTTGATAGAGATTCATGTAATTACTTCAGTATATGTCTGTAAAGCATTACAATATCTAATACTTGAAAACAGGATTATGTACTACTTTCACGGACTATTGGTAGGATGCATTAATTATGCCAAATGAAAGTGACCTAAAAATTAAAAAACCCCATGCCTTTAAATGAATGCCTTGGCATGGGGGGTTTGTGCTATTTGGCACTACACCAAGAGATATGTCAGGAAGATACAAGATTTTTGAATAACCATATCATGGACCTGAAATAGGAACCAAATGCCAGTAATAATACAGTTATGTAAATCTTCAATTATTGTCCTTGATTCTATCATTCATTTTATGCTCTCGAATATACGAGGTTGGTGATCTCTTACTACACTTAAATATCCTAGAATCCAAAGATATAGTTGTTTAGCATGTCCTTTTGTGTTTAAAACGGTTATGTCTTACTAAACAGTACATGAGCCGTTATCTTGTAATGTTGAGTCCCTGATATGTTAATATTTAATGTAATGTATTAAACCATTATGTAATATAATACATAATATGTACTAAACCATAGTGCCATATTATGCATATTATGTACTAAACCATAGTGAATGTGCGCATGTCGGGGCTTGTTTATTGACAGAAAATAGTTTAGTTGAGAATCCTAGCTTTGGGAGTTAGGGGTGGGAGTTAGAATCTCTCTTTTCTGGCACTAGGAAGGATTTTAACCTTCGATCTCCGGATTACAAGACCGGCGCTTTGTGGCTAAGCTACTAGGGCAATTGAGGTTGAGGAGTTTGTTTTCTAGTCATCCTGCTAGGGGATTTAGTACTAGGAATAGGGAGAAGTATAAGATGGAGGCAACTTGTCCGATGATGATGAATGGGTGTTCGACTGGTATACCACCGATTCAGGTTAGAATAAATACGTCTGCTACTAAAACTCAGAATAGGAATTGAGAGAGGGGACGGAAAGTGAGTCCTTGTTGTTTGGAGGTGTGTAATAAGGGGACAATTATTAATACTAAAATGGAGAATAGTAGGGCTAGTACTCCGCCTAGTTTGTTGGGAATTGATCGTAAGATGGCATAAGCGAATAGGAAATATCATTCTGGTTTGATATGGGGTGGGGTTACCAGAGGGTTGGCGGGGGTGAAGTTTTCTGGGTCTCCTAGCAGGTTTGGTGAGAAGAGGGCTAGAGATGCAAGGGCTGTGAGGAGAATTATGAAGCCTAGTATATCTTTGTAGGAGAAATAGGGGTGAAAGGAGATTTTGTCTGCGTCGGAATTTAGGCCGATTGGATTATTAGATCCTGTTTCGTGTAGGAATAGGGCGTGTAGTAGTGTGGCTGCAATAACTACGAATGGAAGTAGGAAGTGGAATGCGAAGAATCGTGTTAGTGTTGCGTTGTCTACAGAGAAGCCACCTCAAATTCATTGTACGAGTGCGTCTCCTATGTAGGGTACGGCTGATAGGAGGTTTGTAATTACTGTGGCACCTCAGAATGATATTTGGCCTCATGGTAGTACATACCCGACAAAGGCGGTTATTATTACTAGCAGGAGAAGTACTACTCCAATGTTTCAGGTTTCTTTATATAAGTAGGAGCCGTAATATAATCCTCGTCCGATGTGGAGATAAATACAAATGAAGAAGAAAGAAGCGCCGTTGGCATGAAGGTTGCGGATAGTTCATCCATAATTCACGTCTCGGCAGATGTGTACTACGGATGAGAAGGCAGTTGAGATATCTGAAGTGTAGTGTATGGCTAGGAAGAGTCCTGTTAGGATTTGTACTATAAGACATAATAGTAGGAGGGAGCCGAAATTTCATCATGCAGAGATGTTAGACGGGGCAGGGAGGTCAATTAGTGCGTCGTTGGCGATTTTGAATAAAGGGTGGGTTTTTCGGGTGACCATAGTTCTTATAGTTGAATTACAACGGTGGTTTTTCAAGTCATTAGTCCTGGTTAAAGCCCGGGTAAGAATTATGTTATATTTTCTTAATTTGCTTTTGTTAAGTTTGGTGATGGGCTTGGTTGGGGTTGCTTCTAATCCTGCACCTTATTTTGCTGCTTTAGGCTTGGCTGTGGCGGCGGGGGTTGGATGTGGGGCTTTGGTGGGTCATGGTGGGTCGTTAGTTGGTTTAATGTTATTTTTAATTTATTTGGGTGGAATGTTGGTGGTATTTGCGTATTCGGCAGCTTTGGCTGCTGAGCCTTTTCCGGAGACGTGGGGGGCGGGATCTGTTAAGGTTTATGTTTTAATGTATTTGTTGGGAGTGGGAGTTGCGGTGTGGTGATTTTGAGGTAATTATGGGGATTATTGGGTTGTTGTAGATGAGTTTAAGGAGTTTTTTGTGGTGCGTGGGGATGTTAGTGGAGTTTCTTTAATATATTCTGTTGGAGGGGGGATGTTAGTTGTGTGTGTATGGGTATTATTGTTATGTCTTTTTGTGGTGTTGGAGTTGACCCGGGGATTAAGTCGTGGGACACTTCGGGCGGTTTAGAATATAATGAGGAGGGTAATGATTAGGGCTGTGGAGATTAGGTAGAAGGTTAAGTAAATCTTGATAATGTTAGAGTCAATGTTATCGAATATTGAGGATAAGGTGTGGTGGAAGGGGTGGAGTCCTTTAGGTCCTATTTCTATTCATTGTCGGTCAAGTTTGGTGGCTTGTTTTCCTAATATGAGGTTAAGTTTTGGAATGAGTCGGTGAATAATTGGTGGGAAAAATCCTAATATGTTGGAGAAATTATGAAGTGTAAGGGTGGGTATAATTTTGATTTGTTTAGAAGTTGCTGTAGCCAGAGCTAATGCAATAATAAGGCCTGTGATTGTGACGGCCAGGGCTGCTAGTTTAAGGAATAAGGGTATTGTTATGGTAGGGGTTTTTGATGGCAGGAAGTTTGAGGTGATGATAAGTCCTGCAATGATACTTCCTCAGGCGAGGCGTTCAATGGGTGCAATTACTGCAGGATGATTTTCGTTAATTGGGGATAAAGATGAAAATCGGGGGGAGCCCATAGTTACGAAGAAAATAATTCGGAGGCTGTATACTGCAGTAAAGGATGTGGCAATTAGTGTTAAGGCTAGGGCTCAGGCGTTTAAGTGAGAAGTGTTGAGAGCTTCGATGATTGCATCTTTTGAAAAGAAGCCTGCTAGGAAGGGCATTCCTGTAAGTGCGAGGCTGCCGATAATAAGGCAGGACGAAGTAAATGGTATTAGTTTGTGTAGGCCTCCTATTTTTCGGATATCTTGTTCGTCATTTAAGCTGTGGATAATTGAGCCGGAGCATAGGAAGAGTATGGCTTTAAAGAAGGCGTGGGTACAGATATGTAAGAAGGCTAGTTGCGGTTGATTTAATCCGATAGTGACTATTATTAGGCCTAGTTGACTTGATGTTGAGAATGCTACAATTTTTTTGATATCATTTTGGGTTAGGGCACAGGCAGCGGTAAATAGTGTTGTTAGGGCGCCTAGGCATAGGCAGGTAGTTAGGGCTAGTTGATTATTTTCTATTAGTGGATGAAGTCGAATTAATAAGAAAATGCCTGCGACTACTATTGTGCTTGAGTGGAGTAGGGCTGATACTGGGGTTGGGCCTTCTATTGCTGAGGGTAGTCAGGGGTGTAGGCCGAATTGGGCAGATTTTCCTGTGGCGGCTAGAATAATACCCATTAGTGGAAGTGTTATATCAAATTCTTTGGCTAATAGGAAAATTTGTGGAATTTCTCATGAGTTAAGATTTGTTGCGACTCAGGCGATAGCGAGGATTAAGCCTACGTCTCCAACTCGGTTGTAAAGGACTGCTTGGAGGGCTGCTGTATTGGCGTCGGCTCGACCATGTCATCATCCGATTAGTAGGAATGATATGATGCCGACTCCTTCTCAGCCAATAAATAGTTGGAATAGGTTGTTAGCGGTGACTAGAATAATTATAGCTACTAGAAATAGTAACAGGTATTTGAAGAATCGGTTTAGGTAGGGGTCGGAGTGCATGTATCATGATGCAAATTCTAGAATTGATCATGTCACGTAGAGGGCAATTGGGGTAAAGATTAGTGAATAATGGTCAAATTTGAAGCTGATGTTGATGTCAAAGTTTATAATGTTTATTCAGTTTCAAGTGGTAATAATGTTTTCTGTTCCTTGGTCTAGGAAGATAATTAGTGGGATAATACTAATGAAGAATGCGGTGCTTACAGCGGTTTTGGCATGTTTAAGGGCTCAGTCTTGATTTAAAGGTTTTGGGTTTAGTGTTATTAGGAGAGGTCAAGTTAGAATAATTAGGGTTAGGAGTAGGGTAGTAGTTATAATAATATTTACCATAGCTGCTACTTGGAGTTGCACCAAGAGTTTTTGGTTCCTAAGACCAACGGATGAACTATTATCCTTTAGAAGCTTCGAATGAGCCATGGAGTTTAACCATGGGAATGAGGATTAGCAATCCTTACTGCCTCGGGCCTCTTTCGGTGGATAAGAGGAATTTAACCTCTATTTTTAGAACCACAATCTAATGTTTTGTGTTAAACTATATCTACAGTATCATCAGCCTCATATAATTTCGGGTTTTGTAATAAGGAGGATAACTGGAAGAAGATGGAGTGTTATTAGTAGATGTTCTCGTGTGTGGAAGGGTTGTAGGTTGATAATGTGATGTGGGAGTGGGCCTCGTTGGGTTATTAAGAAGAGGTATAGGGAGTAGGCTGCGGTAATTAATGTTCCTGCTCCGGTTAGGGCTAATGTTCACGGGGATCAATTAAATATTGCTGTAATAATTACTAGTTCTCCTATTAGGTTGGGTAAGGGGGGTAAAGCTAGATTTGCTAAGTTTGAGATAAATCATCATGTGGCTGTTAGTGGAAAAATAATTTGTAGTCCGCGAGCCAGAATTATTGTTCGGCTGTGAGTTCGTTCGTAGGTTGTGTTAGCTAGGCAGAATAGGGCGGAGGAGACTAAGCCGTGGGCAATTATTAATACTAAGGCTCCGGTAAATCCTCATGGGGTTTGAATTAGGATTCCTCCAGCTACTAGGCCTATGTGGCTGACGGATGAGTAGGCGATTAATGATTTTAGGTCTGTTTGTCGTAAACAAATAGATCCTGTTATAATTACGCCTCATAGGGCTAATACAATGATGGGGTAGATTATGTTTTTGGATAGAGGGTCTAGTATAACTATTATTCGTATTATACCATAGCCTCCAAGTTTTAGTAAGATTGCTGCTAGTACTATTGAGCCTGCTACGGGGGCTTCTACGTGGGCTTTTGGTAGTCATAGGTGGACGCCATATAGTGGTATTTTCACTAGAAAGGCAATTAAGCATCCTGCTCATCAGATCTTGTCTCCTCAGGAGTTCAAGGTTAAGGGCTGTGAATATTGAATAATGAGTATTGATAATGTTCCTGTATTTTGGTGTAAAAGAAGTAAGGCTACTAATAAGGGAAGGGAGCCTACTAGGGTATAGAATAGAAAATATGTTCCCGCGCTTAATCGTTCAGCTTGGTTTCCTCAGCGAGTAATAATGATTAAGGTTGGAATGAGAGTTGCCTCAAATATGACATAAAACATAATAATTTCGGTGGCACCAAATGCTATAATTAGGAAGGTTTGTAGTGAGGTTAATAGGGTAATGTAGGTTCGTTGGCGGCTAATGGGTTCTGTTTTGATGTGATTCTGGCTGGCAAGAATTATTAGGGGTAGAAGTCAACAGGTGAGTACCAGTAGGGGTGTTGATAAAGGGTCTGTGCCTATATATAGGCTGGAAGAGGTTCAACCTGTTTCTGAGGACCATTTGATTCAATTGAGGCTGGCTAGGGCAATGATTAGGCTTTGAAATGTTGTGGTTGTTCAAAGTCATTTGGGGGAAGAGAGTCAGATTGTGGGAAATATTATGATTGTTGGAATTAGGATTTTTAGCATTGTAGGAGGTTTAGGGCTTGTAGTCGGTCTGTTCCATGAGTTCGGGCTGTGGCAACTAGTAGGGCGAGTCCTGCTCCGGCTTCACAGGCTGAGAAGGCTAGTAGAAGAATTGGGGCCGCAGAAAAGGTGGTTGATTCTAGTTGTAATATTCATAGCGCCAGGGCGATGAATAGGGATAATATTATGCCTTCTAGACATAGAAGGGCTGATAAAAGATGGGTGCGATGGAAGGCTAGACCTATAAGTCCTAAGGTAAATGCTGAGGTGAAGCTGAAGTATACTGGTGTCATAAGGGGGTCGCGGATTTGAACCGCGATTTTCTGAGCCGAAATCAGAGGTCTTATATTTGGACTAACTCCCTATTCAGCTCATTCTAGGCCTCCTTGTACTCATTCATAGATTAGGCCTAGTGTTAATAGAATGAGGACAGTTGCAGCTCATAGTAGGGTATAGGTAGGGTCGGGTAGTTGATTGCCTCAGGGTAGGGGAAGTAGGAGGGCAATTTCTAAATCAAATAAGAGGAATAGGATGGCGATTAGAAAAAAACGTAAGGAGAATGGTAGGCGTGCTGATCCTAGTGGATCAAAGCCACATTCGTAAGGAGAGAGTTTTTCTGCATCCGGATTTATTTGGGGAAGTCAGAATGATACTAGGGCTAAAATTATGGAGAGAGCTGTAGTAATAATTAAGATGGTTATGATTAAATTCATTATCTTTCCTTGGATTTTAACCAAGACTAGGTGATTGGAAGTCACTCGTACTAACTTTGGATACTAGAAAGATATGAGCCTCATCAGTAAATAGAGACATATAGGAATAATCATACTACATCTACGAAGTGTCAGTATCAGGCGGCCGCTTCGAATCCAAAGTGGTGTTCTGATGTAAAGTGATATTGGATTTGTCGGAGGAGGCAGACGGCGAGGAAGGTGGAACCAATAATGACGTGTAGTCCGTGGAAGCCTGTTGCTACAAAGAAAGTTGAGCCGTAGACTCCGTCGGCGATAGTAAAAGGGGCTTCGTAGTATTCCATGGCTTGGAGAGCAGTGAAGTAGAAGCCTAGCAGAATTGTTAGGGTAAGTGATTGAATTGCTTGTTTACGTTCTCCTTCTATTAGGCTGTGATGAGATCATGTTACTGTTACGCCCGATGCTAGAAGTACGGCGGTGTTGAGAAGTGGCACTTCGAATGGGTCTAGTGTTATAATTCCAGTAGGGGGTCAGCATCCTCCTAGTTCGGGTGTTGGGGCTAGGCTAGAATGGTAAAAGGCTCAGAAGAACCCAAGGAAGAAGAATACTTCTGAGGTAATGAAGAGAATTATTCCATATCGTAGGCCTTTTTGGACAGGGGGTGTGTGGTGTCCTTGGAAGGTGCCTTCTCGGACGATGTCTCGTCATCATTGATATATAGTGAGGAGTAGTAATACTAGTCCTAATGATATTAAAGTTGTTGAATGGAAATGGAATCAGATTGCTAAACCTGATGTTATTAGAAGAGCAGCTACTGCCCCAGTTAAGGGCCATGGGCTTGGATCAACCATATGATATGCGTGTGCTTGGTGGGCCATTAGACGTTTTCTTGTAAATATAGGCTTAATAGTAAAACGAATACGTAGGCTTGAATAACAGCTACTGCTACTTCTAATAGGGTTAATAGTACTAGAAGGATGGCGGTAAGTGTGGCTACTGTGGTTATTATGGGGAGTAGGGTAATTGTTGCAGTTGAAATTAATTGAATTAATAGGTGTCCTGCTGTGAGGTTGGCTGTAAGTCGTACTCCTAGTGCAAGGGGTCGAATAAATAGGCTAATTGTTTCGATAATAATTAGGATTGGGATTAATGGGGCGGGAGTTCCTTCTGGTAGGAGATGACCTAGAGCTGCGGTAGGTTGATTTCGGAGTCCAATAATAACTGTGGCTAGTCATAGAGGTACGGCTAGTCCTATATTTAGTGATAGTTGAGTTGTGGGGGTAAATGTATAGGGTAATAAACCTAGAATATTTAGTGTGAGAATAAAAATTATTAGGGAGGCTAGGATTATTGCCCATTTGTGGCCCCCTTGATTTAGAGGAGTTAGTAGTTGTTGTGTAAAAGTTTTGATAAATCAGCTTTGTAGAGAGATTAGTCGGTTATTTTGGTAGCGGTTGGTGGGGGAGGGGACTAAAATTCAAGGTAATGTAAGTGCAATAGCAATTAGGGGAATACCCAGATGTGTGGGGCTTATAAATTGATCGAATAGGTTTAGTGCCATGGTCAGTTTCAGGTGTCTGATTTAAGTTTTTCAGTGCTTAATATTGTAATTTCGTTTGTGAAGGTGTGATTTAGGACTTTGCGAGGAATTACTGTTAGAAAAATTAGTCACGAGAATACAAGAATTGCAAATCATGGGGCGGGATTTAATTGTGGCATGTCACTGGAGGTGGTTGGGGGGCACCAATCTTTAGCTTAAAAGGCTAACGCTAATCCCTATTTAGCTTTCCAGTGAGGCGTCTTCAAGCATAAGGGAGGATCAGTTCTCGAAGTGTTCTAGGGGGACGGCTTCTACGACGATGGGCATGAAGCTGTGATTTGCTCCACAAATTTCAGAACATTGTCCGTAGAACACTCCGGGGCGGGAGGTAATAAAGGATGTTTGATTTAATCGTCCTGGGACGGCATCTATTTTAATGCCTAGTGCTGGGACAGCCCAGGAGTGTAGGACGTCTTCGGCTGATACTAGGACTCGAATTGGGGATTCCATTGGAATTACTATTCGGTGGTCAGTTTCAAGTAGTCGGAATTGTCCGGGAGCCAGGTCTTGTGTTGGGATTATATAAGAGTCAAAGGCTAGATCTTCATAGTCTGTATATTCGTAGCTTCAGTACCATTGATGGCCTATAGCTTTTACCGTTAGATGAGGGTCATTAACTTCATCTATCAGATAAAGAATTCGGAGAGAAGGAAGGGCAATTAGGATGAGGATTACTGCCGGAAGGATGGTTCAGACAATTTCAATTTCTTGGGAGTCTAGGATGTACTTGTTAGTAAGTTTAGTAGTGACTATTACGACAATAATATATAGGACTAGGGTGCTAATTAGGAAAACAATTATTAAAGCATGGTCGTGGAAGTGCAGAAGTTCTTCTATTACAGGGGAGGCCGCGTCTTGGAATCCTAGTTGTGAGGGATGTGCCATTAAGCTGTGAAGCTTAAGATACGCAGGATTTTAACCTACAATTTTGCCTCGACAAGGCAGGGTAATATTCATTTTTACTAGTATCTTATGGAAGAAAGTGACAGAGTGGTTATGTGACTGGCTTGAAACTAGTTTACGGGGGTTCGATTCCTTCCTTTCTCGTTAGTTTGTTTGTACCTGCACGAAGGCTGGTTCTTCAAATGTGTGGTAGGGTGGTGGACATCCGTGTAATCATTCCACATTTGTGGAAGTTAATTCGACAGAAAGAACTTCTCGTTTGGCGGTAAAGGCTTCTCATAGGATGTAGAGGAATATTACAACTGCTACTAGGGATACTAGGGAGCCGATAGATGAAATAATATTTCATAACGAGTAGGCATCTGGGTAGTCTGAATATCGTCGTGGTATTCCAGCTAATCCTAGAAAGTGCTGTGGGAAGAAAGTAAGATTTACACCTACAAATATTGTTCCGAAGTGAATTTTTGTTCAGGTGTCGTGCATAGTATATCCTGTGAAGAGGGGGAATCAGTGGACGAAGGCTCCTATAATAGCAAATACAGCGCCTATTGATAATACATAGTGGAAATGAGCTACTACATAATAGGTATCATGTAATACAATGTCTAATGATGAGTTGGCTAAAACAATTCCGGTGAGTCCCCCCACTGTAAATAGGAAAATGAAACCAAGGGCTCAGAGTAGTGGTGTTTCTCATTTAATTGAACCTCCGTGCAGAGTAGCGAGTCAGCTAAATACTTTAACTCCGGTTGGAATTGCGATAATTATTGTTGCGGATGTAAAGTATGCTCGGGTATCTACATCTATTCCTACTGTGAATATGTGGTGGGCTCAGACAATGAAGCCTAGGAGACCAATAGCCATTATAGCTCATACTATTCCTATATAGCCAAATGGTTCTTTTTTGCCGGCATAATAAGCGACAATGTGGGAAATTATTCCAAACCCCGGTAAAATTAAAATGTATACTTCTGGGTGCCCAAAGAATCAGAAAAGATGTTGATATAGAATGGGATCTCCTCCTCCCGCAGGGTCGAAGAATGTAGTATTTAGATTTCGGTCTGTTAGAAGTATTGTAATGCCAGCGGCTAATACGGGTAGAGATAGTAGTAGAAGCACAGCTGTAATTAGTACAGCTCACACAAATAAAGGTGTTTGGTACTGTGAAATTGCTGGGGGTTTTATATTAATAATAGTTGTAATAAAATTAATGGCCCCTAGAATAGATGAGACCCCTGCCAGATGAAGAGAGAAAATAGTTAAATCTACGGAAGCTCCGGCGTGTGCAAGGTTTCCAGCTAAAGGTGGATAAACAGTTCATCCTGTTCCTGCTCCTGCTTCAACTCCAGAGGAGGCGAGTAGTAGTAGGAAGGAGGGTGGAAGTAGTCAAAAGCTCATATTATTTATTCGGGGGAATGCCATGTCTGGTGCTCCGATTATTAGGGGGACAAGTCAGTTTCCGAAGCCTCCAATCATAATTGGTATTACTATAAAGAAAATTATTACGAAGGCATGGGCAGTGACAATGACATTATAAATTTGGTCGTCGCCCAGGAGGGCGCCGGGTTGGGCTAGCTCTGCCCGAATTAGCAGGCTAAGGGCTGTACCAACTATTCCGGCTCAGGCACCAAATACTAGATAGAGGGTGCCAATGTCTTTATGATTAGTTGAGAAAAATCAGCGCGTGATCGTCACAGGTAGGATGGCCGAGGGTTAGGCGGTGGATTGTAGCTCCATGAACAAAGGTTTAAATCCTTTTCCTATCATAAGTCTTGTGGTGTATTACACGTTGGATTGCAAATCCAAAGATGCAGGCTAATTGCCTGCCGGGGCTTTCCCCGCCTTTATTTGTCGAGGCGGGGAAAGTAGATGAATGCTCGCTGGTTTGAGCGTCTAGCTGTTAACTAGGAGTTTGTAGGATCGAGGCCTTCTCATCTAGTAAGGCTTTAGCTTAATTAAAGTGTCTGGGTTGCATTCAGAAGATGTGGGATAGAGTCCTGCAAGTCTTATACAGGGACTAGGAGATTTTCACTCCTACTTAAAGCTTTGAAGGCTTTTGGTCTGATATTATCCTAAGTCTCTAGTTGATTAGTGCTTGGGCTAGGGGAGTTAGTGGGAGGAGAAGAAGGGTTGCGGTTATAAATGTGGCCAGGGGAGTTGTATTTTGTGTGTTTTGCAGACGTCAGGGGGCTAAGGAGTTGTTTGTATTTGGTGAAATTGTTAGAGTTATGGCGTAGCACAGTCGTAAGTAGAAATATAGGCTTAGTAGGGCGCTAAGTGCTATAATGGTTGCGGTTAGTGGAAGTCCTTGTGTAGTTAATTCTTGTAAGATTAATCATTTTGGTATGAAACCTGTTAGTGGGGGAAGGCCCCCCAAGGATAGGAGTGCGAGGGCTGCTGTAGTTGTAATAAGGGGAGCCTTCGATCAGCTTATTGCTAATGTATTAATTTTTGTGGTAGTTATTAATTTAAATGTCAAGAAGGTTGCTGATGTTATGATGATGTAGGTGATTAGGGCTAGGATGGTTAGTTGTGGTTTAAATTGTACGATGACAATTATTCAGCCTAGGTGAGCAATGGATGAGTATGCTAGGATTTTTCGTAATTGGGTTTGGTTGAGGCCTCCTCAGCCTCCAATAAGTACTGATAGTAGGCCTAGTGTGGTTAGTAGTTGGGGGTGGGCGGATGGGGCTATTTGAATAATTAGTGCAAAGGGTGCTAGTTTTTGTCAGGTGGCTATAATTAGTCCGGTGGGGAGATCTAGGCCTTGTATTACGGGCGGTATTCAGAAGTGGACAGGGGCTAGGCCTACTTTTAGTGCTAGTGCTATGGTGATTAGCGTGGTTGCAATTGGATGTGTTAGGCAGTAAATGTTTCATTCTCCTGTGGCTCAAGCATTGATAGTGCTGGCGAATAGAATGGTTGCTGCGGCAGCAGCTTGGGCTAGGAAATATTTGGTAGTGGCTTCTACTGCTCGGGGGTGGTGGTGTTGGGCTATTAGGGGTAGAATTGCTAGTGTATTAATTTCAAGACCTATTCAGGCAAGTAATCAATGGGAGCTCATGAATGTCAGGGCTGTGCCCAGGCCTAGACTTGATAATAAAATTGTGATGACGTAGGGGCTCATTGGTAAGAGAAGGATTTTAACCTACATTTTTGGGGTATGGGCCCAAAAGCTTTATTTAGCTGATCTTACTAGGAAGTGGTGTAATGGAAACACTTGGAGTTTTGATCTCTACAATATGGGTTCGAGTCCCTTCTTTCTAAGGAGCTGGGGGGATTTTAACCTCCGTAAGTCACTCTATCAAAGTGGTCCTTGGGCATTCAGGCACAGCTCCTTTTATAATTGGGGTGGTAGGCCCATGAATGCAATTGGTAGGGCAGCATGTCATAAGAGGAGGGCTAGTGTTATTGGTAAAAAGTTTTTTCATACTAGGTGTATTAGTTGGTCGTAGCGGAAACGGGGGTAGGAGGCACGTACTCAGAGGAATAATATTGATAATAATGCAGCTTTTGTTATAATATTAATTGAAGCAAGTTCTGGAGTGGTTGGGGTGTAGGTTGCGCCTAAAAATAAAATGGTTGATAGTGTATTTATTAGGAGGATGTTGGCGTATTCAGCTAGGAAGAATAGGGCGAATGGGCCTCCAGCATATTCTACGTTGAAGCCTGAGACTAGTTCTGATTCTCCTTCTGTGAGGTCGAATGGGGCTCGGTTTGTTTCTGCTAGGGTGGAGATATATCATATGGCGGCTAGGGGCCAAGCTGGGAAGAGGAGTCAGATTGCTTCTTGGGTTATATTAAATATTTGTAGGGTAAAACCTCCTGTAAATACGATGATGGATAATAAAATTAGGCCTAAGCTAACTTCGTAGGAAATAGTTTGGGCAACTGCTCGGAGGGCCCCAATTAGGGCATATTTTGAATTGGATGCTCATCCTGATCCTAAAATGGAGTAAACTGCTAGGCTGGAGAGGGCTAGAATAAATAGTATGCCGAGATTTAGGTCGGTTACGGGGTGGGGAATGGGTATAGGTGCTCATAATATTATAGCCAGGGTGAGGGCTAATATTGGGGTGGCAAGGAATAGGAAAGGAGAGGAGGTTGAAGGGCGAACAGGTTCTTTAATAAACAGTTTGACGCCGTCTGCGATTGGTTGTAGTAATCCGTAGGGGCCTACTACGTTTGGGCCTTTACGTAGTTGTATGTATCCTAGGACTTTTCGTTCAATTAGAGTGAGGAAGGCAACTGCTAGTAGGACTGGTACAATGTAGGCTAGGGGGTTGATTACGTGTGTGACTAGGAGGGTAATCATAATTAAGAGGAGGATTTGAACCTCCGGTTGAAAGGGCTTAGGCCTTTTGCAATTACCGGGCTCTGCCATCTTAATAATCTTATCTTGATGCGGGGTTATGCCCTCCTTTTGTTTAATTTAGTTGATGTCATTAAATTAGGGTGGGGCGTATTTACAATATGGGCCCCCTTTTTCCGGTCCTTTCGTACTAGGAAGAGTGGCATTACAGATAGAAACTGACCTGGATTACTCCGGTCTGAACTCAGATCACGTAGGACTTTAATCGTTGAACAAACGAACCCTTAATAGCGGCTGCACCATTAGGATGTCCTGATCCAACATCGAGGTCGTAAACCCCCTTGTCGATATGGACTCTGAAAGGGGATTGCGCTGTTATCCCTAGGGTAACTTGGTCCGTTGGTCGGCGGATTAGGCCGGATCTTTGTGGTCAGATATTCTGTGACTTAGAGATGTCTTTCTTAGTTTTAGGGTTTAACCCCAGTCCGCGTGGGAGCTTTATTTTCTCCCGCGGTCGCCCCAACCGAAGATAGGGATCAGTTAGCTATTTAGTTTAACTTAATTTTGGGTTCTTGACATAGTTGATCTTGTATCTTAAGCTCCAAAGGGTCTTCTCGTCTTGTATTTATATGCCCGCTTCTGCACGGGTAGATCAATTTCATTGACTTGAAAAGGGAGACAGTTAAGCCCTCGTTCCACCATTCATACAGGTCTTCATTTAAAAGACAAGTGATTGCGCTACCTTCGCACGGTCAAAATACCGCGGCCGTTTAACTTGTCACTGGGCAGGCAAGACCTCCTATACGTTGAATTTTGCAGGAGGCGATGTTTTTGGTAAACAGGCGAGGCTTATGTTTGCCGAGTTCCTTCCTTTTCTTTTAGTCTTTCCTTTAATTAGCCTTCCGGTGTGGGGTTAACGATTGGGTTATGTGAGAATTTCTTGGTTTTTGATGTGGTCACATTGCCCTCTTTGATTGGGCTCGGTAATTGCTAGTGGGGAGTCCGGTCTAGCATACACGTAGGCTGGGAGAAGGGGATTCCTTCTTATTACTCATTTTAGCAGTATCTCTTCCATGTGGGCATGGAGTGGCCTAATATGATTAGGGGTTTTAGATATAATATTTGGATAATGGATTTTTGATCCGCCGGAGCTTTAACGCTTTCTGTCTAGATGGCTGCTTTTAGGCCCACTAGAGCGGTATATCTTATTTAATATAATCTTTAACCACCTGATGAGGTTGTGTCCTGTTTCAGAGGGGCTGTACCCCCTCTGACTAACTGTCGCATATTTCTCTGGCTCGTGATTTAAAAAATGTTTGTGAGTTGAGGAGTGCGAGGCTGAACTTCTATTCATTTCTTAGGCAACCAGCTATAACTAAGTTCGGTAGGTCTGTCACCTCTACCCGGAGCTCTTCCCACTCTTTTGCCACAGAGACGGGTTTGCCCTAATTAATAGGCTGTCTCGGGGTAGCTCACTTAGTTTCGGGGCTTTGAACTAAAACGCGCTTTGCTCAGGAGGGCTAGCTAAATCATGATGCAAAAGGTACGAGGGTTAGCCTCTGCTTTGTAGTGCTTAAATGAGTTATTTCATTTCTCTTTCAGCGTTCCCTTGCGGTACTTTTTCTATGGCTTTATGTGTACCTTTTCTGTCTCACATACTGGGGCGGTAAAATGTTTTAGTTTGGTGTGCTATGGTTTAAGTAAAGTATTTTAATGTTGTTTTGGTTATTTTGGTAATTAAGCTAGCTGTTTAGCTCAGGGCGATCCAACTTGCATGGATGTCTTCTCGGTGTAAGGGAGATGCTTAGCTATCTCAGCCACGTCCTGATTATTCCAAGTGCACCTTCCGGTACACTTACCATGTTACGACTTGCCTCCCCGTGTTGGAAAATATTTAATTAGGAATATTGGGTTTGAATTTAATATATGAGGGGAGAGTGACGGGCGGTGTGTGCGCGTCTCAGAGCCTAATTCAAAAGGACTCTCTATTTGCTTTTTACTACTAAATCCACCTTCAGGCATTTGTTTCAGGGTGCCATTCGTAATATTCTATTGTAGAAAATGTAGCCCATTTCTTCCCACTTCGTGCGCTACACCTCGACCTGACGTTTTTGGGCGGGCCCATTTTGCTTACTGCTAGGCCTTCACAGGGTAAGCTGACGACGGCGGTATATAGGCGGGGAAAACAAGAAGTGGTGAGGTTTAACGGGGGTTATCGGTTCTAGAACAGGCTCCTCTAGGTGGGTCTGAGACACCGCCAAGTCCTTTGGGTTTTAAGCTGTGCTCGTAGTACCCGGGCGGATGTGTGTGTAAGTATACATCTAGGTTTAGGGCTAAGCATAGTGGGGTATCTAATCCCAGTTTGTTTCTTAGCTTTCGTGGAGTCAGGTTTAATTTATTTAAAGCTACTTTCGTGTTGGGGCTTCGTATCCTCGGAGTGCGTATGACGGCTTAGAGGGTCTTTAGCTTTATTTTTTATGTTCCTTAACCACCCTTTACGCCGTAGCTATCAACTAGGGTCTTTCGTATAACCGCGGTGGCTGGCACGAATTTTACCGACCCTTTTGGCCCTAACTAAGTCAAGTTTACACTCATGGCTTAATGTTTATTACTGCTGAATTCCCTTGGGGGTGTGGCGTAGCAAGGCGTCTTGGGCTAAATTATGTGCCTGATGCCTGCTCCTCGTCCCCGGGCAGGGGATTGAGGGCATTCTCACAGGGATGCGGATACTTGCATGTATAAATTGGGCTAAGGCTGATAGTAAAGCCAGGACCAAGCCTTTGTGCCCGTGGAACTTTTCTAGGGTTCATCTTAACATCTTCAGTGTTATGCTTTGGTTTAAGCTACACTAGC